CGATTTGATCCCTTTGAATTCCATATTCGAAGTTGCGATCGGATCTATTCATTAAAAAGAATCGATTCGATACATTTCTTATGTACCCATAGGTGCTATATTGGATTTGAATCAGATTTCGGATCAATCTATATTGATTGACTGCCTCCATTATGTTGTTGCTAGCAAATACCACTCTTTTTGGTTTTGGATCTTCCAAATCATTCCCGCGGGAGATCCGGACCGATTTTTTTCTGATCCTTCGATAAAAAGATTCATTCTCTTCATCAAAAATAGGAGGTAGAACCCATAAAGATTTCTTTTTCGATTCATCCCTGGAGTTGAATACCTCATTCAAGAATTTTTTTTGATCCAATCCGTAGGAATCAATAGAAAGGGCAAATCCCTTATGATACACCAGATCCGGCTCGGTTATTGATAGAGTGAATAGATCTGCCATTTCTTGAAATCTCTCTTCTGATTCAAAATCGCGGTGTAACGCGTATCCCCCTTTGTTCCGGTCATGGAATAGATGAAATAAATCCAAAAATGGATTTTTGTTCAAGAATGAAATCTTATTGGAACTGTCCATATCCGGTTCATCCTTCGGAACCATATCACATCCCGGATCTGATGAAATAGGATGAATTGAGACGGTATTTTGTAAGTACGTAATTCTCTTGAATATATCAACCATTTCTCTATTTTCCGATCCCCTGGAAGGGACAAAAGAAACACCTTGTTCTTTCTTCAAGAATTTCTGATCTCTAGTGGACCTCTCAGTAGGATTCGAACCCAGATGAAGTTCTGACCATCTGTCAGAGAAAAAAGAACGAATTGATCTTGTAGGATTCCCAAGAAATTCTTCGATTTCTCCCGGAAGCAGATGATTATTCATCTGCTTCTCACGTTCCGTGAATAGCCGGGACATTGAGGAATATCCAGAAAGGCATTTCGGGAATCGATCTGATTCTATCTCTGTTCGTTCCGTTTGAAGAAAGGAAGGATCCCAAAGAATCGATCTTTCTTTTAGTTGCTGAATCTCTGTTTGATTGATCAATGTGTGATATTCCGAATCCTCATTACTAATGGAATCGAAAGGATCTCTGGATTGATCAGAAGATCCTTTCGATTGGCTAGAATCCGTTACTTGAACGAAAATAGATTTTTTAGAACCATATTGAATATTTGACGATACATTCCGTACCTTGCTAAAAAACCGATCCTTGTTTACCAACCACACATTGTCTAACCAAATCCAATTCTCTCTCGCTACGTTCCTCAAAAAATCCGATTCGTGCTGATTCTTCCCCCAACTAACGAAGAGATCTTGGCGGAATTGCCACATATGAAATTGAGCACAATTTTGCAAAGAAATACCCCACTTGTTTCTCGAGAAGAGATGGGAAACATGCTCAATATCGTTTGATTGAATAGTTGCCTCGGCTCCTTGTTGTTTGAAGAAACCCTCCACTTCAATTGGTCTTTTTTCACGAAAAGCAGACATGAGATAACAAATCAAGCGTTTCACTAAGATTTCGAATAGCTGCCCCGAATTCAAGTTGATTATGTTTCGCTTCTTCCTCGGAGAAAGACGATCAAAGAATTCCCAATCAAGGTCCTTGCGGATCGGATCATCCGTATAGGATACAAAAAGAAACTCCAGATATTTGATATCTTTCTCTTTGAATGAGATCTCAATTCCAGCTACGGTTTCATTAGATATCTTACAACTAGAATCCCTCTTTTTTCCGATCCGGTTCCTCCACCACCGCGAACCCCAGTTAGATTCCGGCATGATACACCTTTTAGTTATTGGGAGAACCCAAGTACTCTCTTTCGGATCCATGAAACAACTCTCAGAGATCTTTTTCCCTTTTGGAAGATACAGGAGCGAAACAATCAACCTATTGATATTGGAAGACCAAAAAGATTCTTCCAATGTATCATTTCTGGGTCCTATGGAATTCATAGGTATAGGAAGAAGCCCCATCAAATAGAGATTTTTTCTTTCGACCATATTTCGATTGTTCAGACGATATATAAGGACCGCTACTACAAGCAGTACTACACCTTTGATCGTGAAATATCGATTCCTTGTTGAACCCTGTGAACCGTGTGAAAGTAGGATCCTCCAAATTCGGAGGTCAAAGAGTTTCATAAAACGTTCTTGGTGGAAAAAAATGTGAGTGAAAGATCCCACTGAATCAAATTTGGTCCATGAATCTAAGAAATAGTGAGAATTCTTATTCTTGATCTCTCTCAATATCTCTTTCAATTCGAGGATCCAGAATTTGAATTGACGTCCCCATACTTCCGTCGATTCGATTATCCTTAAATTTTTTTTTTTCATTGATTTGATTCCTCCTATAAATTTGATCTCAATTGACATTGATGTACTTTCATAGATTTGATTCCTCCTATAAATTTGATGTCAATTGGCATCCCTGTTAATTACTTTAACGATAATTCCTGTTAAGCATCCTGAGAATTCTTGATCTCTCTCAAGTCGAAGATCCAG